TTATAGCTGTGGAAAGGGTGAAAGATGCTTTGTATACAGACTCGCGATAATATAATTTATCAGTGCTCAGGCATTAAATCAATATTGGATTGGATAAACAATTGGCCTCTTTTATAGAATAGAATAGAATAAAAAAAAAAAGATAATGAAAAAAAACTTCTTTATTTTCGGTAACATCCAAGCAAGAATGTAATAGAATATAAGGCCCCCGAGTGTCTTTGTGAAATACTCAGGAGGCCTTAAGTATTAGAAGTATTAGATCAAACGGTAGATAGGGATATATGATGTATAGTGATCCATCTTGATTGTATATATATATTGGTATGCTTTTTGGGAATAAAAGAAACAATAGGTATTACTATTCGTGCATGTTCCATTAATAGCATTCCCTTGATAATTACGAGATAATTACAAGAAAGTAACTGCGTATCTTGCTTGTACTTAATGCTTCCCAATTCTACCAGAAATAATATATGAACTTGTTATGGGTGGGGTTTATTGGATTGGTTCATCAATAGCCCTCGTTCAGAATCCCTTTTTGACTCTGTGCCATTGATTCCATTATTATTAGTGATCAATAATGGAAGAGTTTCTTCATATTCAGAGAGATAGGGGACATAATTCACATGGATATAGTAAGTCTTGCTTGGGCTGCTTTAATGGTAGTCTTTACATTTTCCCTTTCACTCGTAGTATGGGGAAGAAGTGGACTCTAGGATCATTACTAATTTAATTGAGTTGAGTAAGCAAACTGTATTAATAGTTTTATAGATCGTTCTGTTCTGCAAAGCGTTTTTAAAGAAAAATATCTTCATTTCAAAATTCTACGAGAATCCAGTTAGTTAAAGTAATGTAATAGATGAAGAATAACCTTTCAATCAAACAAATATTTCAATGATTCCCCTGTTCGTATTTTGAAAGTAAAAGAAATACACATGATATGAAATTTTTTCCAACCGAATTCGTCCTAAATATTCTATTTCGATGAACTAGCTTTTAACAGAATTATATATGGATATTACAATGAGGAGCAACCAACCCCCTTTTTTATTTGTTTCTCGCTTTACTGTTCAAAGAGGAAGTCCATCTGTTATTATGTAGATATGTACTTTATACCGGGGGAAACATCGATATAGTGTTTGTCCAACGAAGTACTACACATAATAAGATCTTGCGCTGGGCAATTCACATATTGTGCATTTACCTTTGCTTTAGACTCCTATAAATATAAATATTATTTATGTTTTATCGACTCACTTAATATCATGGTTCACGCGTTAGAAATAGGCGGTATCTACTACTCTTTTTACAAATATGAATTTTACAAATATGAAGAATTTCCCGTGGAATTCCTTGGAATCACCTGTCAACGGCTAAATAAATTACCCCTTGTCGGAATGCTAAAAAAAAAGATGACTAGGTTTCTTTTATATAATCTATTCTACGCCCATACCATATCTTCTTCCATTGATTGTTTCGGCGGATCCCGGGATCCATACATATTCCAAATAAAAAAAGAAATAAATAAAATTAAAATAATAGTAAAATCAGTAAAGTAATTAGAACCGTAAGACATAAGAGTCAAGGTGGGCATTTAATTATATCGTATTGATAGAAATCGGTACAAATCAAATGGATGTATCAAAGAACTCGAATTGGATTACTGTTTATATGTATATTACACACATGTGTAATATATGTACATATATCAATATATATATCCATATTAAATTAAGCCTATATATCTTTGTCCAACTTTCTAGTTTTATATAATAATCGATAGTGTGGTAGAAAGGTTCCTATATTTCTTTCTACCATACTATCAGATCTTATATGCTGCTGATTTTAATCCGCTCATTTCATTTAAGACGTGGAATTTGAACCCCTTTTATTTCTTCCAGTATTGATAAGAATTTAAAAGTCAATCAAGCTTGGTTCAAATTAATCATTTTGACTGACCGTTTTTACGTAAATGATAAGTAAAAAAGCAGTAGGGACTAGAATGAACAGTGCAGTAGCAATAAATGCGAGAATATTTACTTCCATAATTTCATCTTTTACTTCATAATAACTCGGGATCTAATCCCATAGAGATTCGAAATCTTTTTCCTATAAATTCAATGGGAGGAATACATCCTGATGATATTGAATCGGATCAATATCATGAATAACAATATCTGAACTATCAAATCTATTCATCGTCGAGAATGGAATAGTATAACATAGGAAGATCTTTTATCCATACGGAATAAAAACGTAATAAAAAATTTCATTCCTGATCCAATCAAGAATCCCGTTGAATTTATTATTATTTATATTTAAATTTAATAAATTGAATTTATCCATTCGTTATTTTTTATAACCTAATAGAATCATATAATCATATAATGAGGTATCATCTGACCCATCCCATCTTCCACTTCCATTGGTCATAAACCCAACCCAAATAGTAGAAGTTAAATGGAAAAGAAGAAAAGATCTAATATTTCGACAAATTCACTATTTTTTCGTTTGTTCTTTCTTCGATAGGACCTTCCACTTAAATGGGAATAAAAAAATATTATAAATTCCCTCACTAAGAGAAGAGGGGTGGATCTTTTCTTTGTTTGATCTTTCTTTTATTAAAATACTCCTTTCTTTCCTTGGATTGGTACTGGGACACATATATCAAAAATGAAGTGAAAAATTTGAATGAAATGATATAAATAGATTGTTTCCAATTAATAATTTAGGTTATAAAAAATAGGAGTTAGAAAAAGGGGGGTAGCTTTTTTAATCTGAAAGGTATTTTATCGAGGTAACTATGTTAAAATTAAGTGAATTTTGTATCGTACAATAAACGAATAAAATTTTGTGTATGTACTCTGGTGAAAACATATAATATATATGGGTATTCGATTTCCTTCCACGGATCGGGAGCAATCGAAAAACCAGACAGGCATCTCTTGGAATCCAAACAAAATAGGGTGCTACCAACAATTGTAGCAATACACATATGTCTATCCCACACCAATTGGTACTAATTGAAGTAATTAAAATTTCTCAATAAGAAATTCGAAACGGAAAAAAAAAGAAATTAGGACCCCCTCCGGAAATTAGATCCCACTCCCCACCCCTTGACAGAAAATAAAGAGATGAATTGATGGAGTCATCGGGTACTAGGTCGGGACTGACGGGGCTCGAACCCGCAGCTTCCGCCTTGACAGGGCGGTGCTCTGACCGATTGAACTACAATCCCAGAGAAATAAGGTATACTGCATACATATTCTTAATGATTTGATTAAAACGATTTCCATTTTAAATCGTCGTATTGTAACAGAGAAAGGGGCGATATATTTAATATCCATACCACATGTATATGGACTTTAGTGAGAACGACAGGGATTACCAGTAATCCTATTGTCAAATCGTGTTAAATCGTAAGAAATCCTTCAATGAAAAAAAAAAATATTTTGATTCTTTATCTTTAATCCTTTCGCTATATTCTATTTCATGATATGAATCTAGATCATTAAAAAATTAATGATATACGGGAACAATTTATTCATAATATATATATAATATATAGACTTGATAGGATATAAAATGTATTCTTTTCTTTATTCCCCAGGCGTTTCCAGAGGACAAATTTCTTATAGAATCTCATGATGGATCGGCGAATTCTTGGGCCGAGCTGGATTTGAACCAGCGTAGACATATTGCCAACGAATTTACAGTCCGTCCCCATTAACCACTCGGGCATCGACCCAGGAAGAATCAATTCTAGACTTATTGATAATACATGATCAACCTCCTTTCGTAGTACCCTACCCCCAGGGGAAGTCGAATCCCCGCTGCCTCCTTGAAAGAGAGATGTCCTGAACCACTAGACGATGGGGGCATATCTGCCCGATCGACATCATACTATACTCATAGTATGAATAGTTTTTTGTAATTGTCAATATAATGTAATGGTGTAACTAAATCCGAATAAGTTTTCCACCTTTGGCGATTCCAATAGAATTTTTTTCTTCTTCATTCATGGTTATGGTTCACGAACCATTCAAAATTTCTATATTTCTATAATAGAAATAGATTCTATATCATTAGAAATATGATATATCCATATCATTATAATGTATAAACATTCTATAATAGAAATAGAAAATAATAAACGTTACTTCTCTATTCTATATGATCTATATGAAATGAAGTAATGTTATAATTAATGAAGTATAGGATCCCCCCGGCGATTTGTCCGACAGAAAAAGGTTAAACCCCATTCTTCAATTCAACTTTCACCCACCGATTCACTCATTGTTAAGATGAGATATGCCTATCTCAGGGCTCGGAAATTAGGAAACAATAGAAAGTTTCTTTTTTTTGTTATAAGACCTTGCTTGATTCCAGGTACGAGTTGGGTCTTTTCATTACATGATTTGATCACATATCAAATATCTTGGATTTATGTTAAATTGTGTATCAATCGAGCGAATCTCGTTGTGATAGGGGTCTATAAAAATAAAAAAGAAATTAGGGTTTAGCCTAGACTGCCTAAAAAAATTCTTATTCCAAAATGAGACACCATGGGTCTACTGCATGCACCTATGTATATAATAGATGTACGTATATTATGTATACGTCTTCACATTGGCTCATTCAGGAATGGAATAAAATAGGCCCTTTTAACTCAGCGGTAGAGTAACGCCATGGTAAGGCGTAAGTCATCGGTTCAAATCCGATAAGGGGCTTTTTCCACAAAACTCCAGCTTGAGTCTTCATTTTTTAGTGGATAATAGAGATATTGTTGATATTTTTAATAAAAAAATAATAATACGCATAATCATAATATAAATATAATAAATAGTCTTTATTATATTATAATAATTATAATGAGTTAATTATTATTATAATTATTATAATAATAAATATAAAATAAAGTTTAACATTTGTTCATTATAATGATAAGTCACCCCGCTTATTGGGAGGACGACTATGTCACTCACTACAGGTTATACTCC